TAGATAGTTCCCTTTCCGTAAAAGGGATCTTTTTTGATTTCTGATTCAGCATTCCCAGAGAATTGGGGGGGTAGATAGGTCTTAATCAGCAACGGGAGATATTCATTTAAATATCTGTTAAATATCTGTGTCTGTCCGAATCTCATTAACAACGAATCAAGTTACATATGTAACCGATGTTTTTTTGACCTTTTTAGGTATTTCGTGTTTGGCTCTAATGAATAATTGTAAATCTATGTAACGATTGAGATGGGGTAATTCATATATTTTAGTCACTTTATGCCAAGATTGCAGAAAGATTACTTAATTCCAGGTTAAACAAAAAAAATACATATAAAATGAGGAAATGCTTAGTTTAACTTAATATGTAATATATATGTATTGTTATTATTCGATTTCGTTCTATTTCAGTGACAACGTTCAGTGACAACAGCCTTTCCATTTTTGTTAAAAAGAAATGTAATCCCTTAAATATTGAAATAGTTAATATAGAATATCCATAACATAGAATATCCATAACATTGACAGTTGTTCAGTCTATCTGATAGATACGAAAAACCCCTACTCGTTCATCTGATTAATAAAATCAGAATCGAAAGAATAAGGACCTAAATCTTCTCTTATATCAGTCTTTTTTATCCATCTCACGAAAAAAATTGGGTTTCTTGTTCAATCTATTTATCGGCTTTAAATCATTGATGATTCAATTCGAAAAGAAAGAGATATTTCTCTTTTTTTTATGATGATCAAATGTAGTCTTTGCTGTAAAACTTTATTCCAATAATGATGTCGAAATAGGAAACTTTTTCGATTATAAAAATTTTGAATGATTCCTTATGAGTTGAATCTTTGGTATTCAAAGAAGTCGCAGATGGGTCAATCTCTTCTATTGAGTCACTTGAAGATGCAGGGTTAAAAAGAATTCATTTATTCGTGTTATTTATGTTAGTTATGTTATTTCTATATTTCTGTTAGTTTGTTTTTTTTTTATAAAAAAAGTTGCATTCATACAATAAAAGGTGGGGTCTTGCTAAGATTTCTTCAGAAAAATCTTTACCATCTATGTTCTATGTATAGAAGAAAAAAGGTATAGATTAATATGTCTATGTACCGACTGAACCAATGACTATTCATGATTCCATAATTGAATCAATTCCATACTGGCTCCAAATTAGAGGAATGTTATGGTAAAACTTCGTTTGAAACGATGTGGTAGAAAGCAACGTGCGACTTGAAGGACACGATCCGGTGTGGATTCTTATTCTTACATCCGCCATTTTATATAGGAATGAAGGTGCTCTTGGCCCGACATCGTTTGTTCTGTTCCACTAGAACCCCTCTTTTTGTTGGGTTGTAATGTAAATAGTACATGATGGAGCTCGAGTAGTAAAGTATTGATTCAGCTTTCAGGGGCAAGGATCTAGGGTTAATGCCAATCAATAAATTGGAACAACTTCGTAAGTATATCATCAATATAGAAATCGAAAGGATCCGATTCGGGCAAGTTTTCAATTAAAAAGGAAATTTTGTTGGAATTGATAAAACTCTTTCGATTCAAAGTGTATCGCGGGGAATCAACCATTCGTATGATTCTTTGATAGAAAGAAATCACAAAAGGGGTATGTTGCTGCCATTTTGTTGGAAGGATTAAGAAGCACCGAAGTAATGTCTAAACCCAATGATTTAAAACAAAGAAAAAGGATCCCAGAACAAGGAAACGCCGTTTCCATTGTCTCAATAACTGGATCAGAATAAAGAATCCAAATCAAAATAGATGATTGTATTTTAAACGAGACAAACAAAAGGGGGGTTAAAGACCATTCAATAAATGAAATAAATTGCTTAAAGATTTGATTTTCTTTTGAGCTATTTGAGAATTATCCAACTTGAGTTATGAGTACAAATGATTTTTTCTTTTTTTTTTAGTAAGAACGAAGAAAAAAATGAGTGAAATCCCAGTCTAATTGATTTTATCAACCCTTTTGCCATTCATTAGAATTCTATACATAGACAAAACCTCGAATCATTTTTTCTCGAGCCGTACGAGGAGAAAACTTCCTATACGTTTCTAGGGGGGGTCTTCTTCATTTACTTACATCTATCCCAATGAGCCGTCTATCGAATCGTTGCAATTGATGTTCGATCCCGAAGAGAAGGAAGAGATCTTCGGAAAGTGGGTTTTTATGATCCGATAAAGAATCAAAGTTGTTTAAATGTTCCCGCTATTCTATATTTCCTTGAAAAAGGCGCTCAGCCTACAGGAACTGTTCGGGATATTTTAAAGAAGGCGGAGGTTTTTAAGTAACTTTGCCCTAATCAAACGAAATTCAATTAAGGAAATAAAAAAAGGGGGCAGTGATTCGTATAAAATTTTGTATAACTTTTCTATACTTTGTTTTTTATTTCCCCCCCCTTTTTGCGCTCTATTCGTATCTATTTATCATTGCTTCTATAGAATCTAATATTTTATAACGACAAAACCCCAGTTGGTTGATCCTAG